AAAAATATAAAACATAAAAAAGATATAGTCTCTCCTGTACTTTATATCTTTTTCTTTTATTCCTATGAAATAATGAAATACCAGACGAAAAAGAAAGGTTTTAGATTTTATAAAAGGTTTAGATCTTAGAAAGGGGTATAACAAAATAATAAATAAATAGAAAATAAAAAATAATAAAACTAAATAATAATAAATAAAATAAGAAAAATACTCAAAGAGAGTGTTCTTAGCTTATTGAAAACGCCTTGTAATCTTCAACCAATTCTGTGCTTCGATATAATTTCCAGGAGTAAGCGCTATGGCTTGTTTCCAATACTCAGCGGCTTGATCGAACCACGCCTCTGCAATTTCGGAATCTCCCTGACGAATGGCCTGTTCTCCTCGGTCGGAATAGGCGAGTAAATTCCTTTCCTTAGAACCGTACTTGAGAGTTTCCTACCTCATACGGCTCCGTAGTCAATTGTTTTGGTACCCCCCCCCCCTTTTTTTTTCTCGAGTTAACCAAAGGGGGTTAATTACATGAGTTTCGAATTTGAATTTTGATTTGATTAATAATCCGTTTTGTTTTATCTTTTCTCCCACCCTCAGAAGAATAAAGCGTAGGCATTCTACTATCATTAGAATTTTCTGAAAGGTAACTATCTCGCTTTCATATAGAAATAGATAAATTTTATATAGAATCTTTGAAAAAGACCCTTCCTCATAAGAAAGAAAGGACTTACTATCTTTGGGATCTGATGCTGCACCGCTGCTCAATACTTTAGGTGATCGCCTCTGTTACATAAGTTGATTCCTAAAGTATGTCTCATATTATGACATAAGACATAAGGAAGCAGTTCTTAGTGTATCGGCCAAAAATCTCGCTAATTGATCTTTACGGTACTTCCTCTATCAATTAGATCCTTTATCCATAGAATATAGTATATAAGCATATTTTTTTTCTTCCTATTTTGACTTCTATGAAGTTTCTTTCTTTGCTACAGCTGATAAAAATCGTTCTTTTTGACGATGTATATGTAGAAAGCCTATTTTTTTTTACTAGTGGATTTGGCTCTTTCTTTTTCTTTCTATAGTGGAGATAGTCGCACGTAATGACAGATCACGGCCATATTGTTAAAAGCTTGTGGTAAGAAAGGGTTTCGTTCTAGTGCCCGAAAATAATATTCCAAAGCTTTTGTGTGTTCTCCATTACTTGTGTGAATAAGGCCTATATTATAGAGTATATAACTTCGGTCATAGGGATCAATTTCTAGGCGCATAGCTTCATAATAATTCTGTAAAGCTTCCGCATAATTTCCTTCAGATTGGGCGGACATTCGTTACGGTCGTTATTCAATTTAAAGAATCTCCGTTCCAGAACCGTACGTGAGATTTTCATCTCATACGGCTCCTCCCTTATGTGCATAATGAGAATAATACAGTGAATCAAAAGGCAGTAAAATATTCTCATTATGAACTGAACGGGGCTAGTGTTTTTACAAGAAATCTCTAGCCAACCTTACTGCAAAAGATCTTTTCGTAACATCGAGCGCGTCAGTACTAGATAAAAATGTTAAGTTAACTCCAACAATTTCTTTGTCCTCAACGTCTCTTAATTTCTAGGAATTAGTCACTTCAACAGTCTTCGACGGTTATATGGGTATTCAAAGTACGAACGAGATGGATGCTTGTTGTCCCAACCATTGTTCTTAGTTTGATCCCAATAAAGAAAAGGGATAATTTATAACAAAGTTTTCGTGTTGTTGATTCCTAGACGTAGTGCTTCTTCCTCTATGCTGCCTATTTATATGGTACTAGTGGAATTGGGGTAACCTGCAATACAGAACCATAGTTCTAGGTTCAACCTTTCGCTCAATGCTAGAATCGACAATTGAAGCATCTGAGGCTGCATTAATCGGGAATACACAACAGAAGGAATTGTTTTATTTATAAACTTCACCTTCACCAGGCGTAGAGTTATTTCAAATCTTTCTATCCCGACTAATCTTTTTTTTCCTCAGGCTTGATAGTGGTAAGTTAAGTAAAAAAAATAAAAAATCAAATCACACCATCTCGGTAATAGGTAAATGCCTCTTTTTCTCCTGAAGTTGTCGGAATTATTCGTAATAAGATATTGGCTACAATTGAAAAGGTCTTATCAATAAAATTTCCAGTTATCCGGGATCTAGGCATAGGTAGCACTCAATCCATTTTATAATTTATTTTTATTACCTCTCGTGAGAAAACGACCCCACAAAAAAAGGAATTGTACAGTACAAAATAACATAAAAAGAGACTTGACTCAGAAAAAAAAAAAAAAAATAGAAACTAACTATAAAAATAAAAAACTTTGAATTTTAATCAAATAAAAGTCGCTGGGGAATAAAGAGAATTTTTTTTTGAAAAATTCTTTGTTAAATTTGTTAAAAACAATAAAGATATATTCGTAGACAGCGCGCGCATCCCTTTCTGATAACTAGACCGGCTTAAATCAATGGATAGGGAGGACTCGAACGGGCGGTTTCTCTTTTTTTTTTTCGTTTTTTTAGTTATAGTTAAAATTAGATTGTACATACCGCACCTATCCAATAATGTAATATGAATGACTCGCGATTTACTCGGTTTCTGGTCCAGAATCGTTATGTAGGAAAGATGGCCGAGTGGTTCAAGGCGTAGCATTGGAACTGCTATGTAGGCTTTTTTTGTTTACCGAGGGTTCGAATCCCTCTCTTTCCGTACCTTCATCTAATTTATCAATGTTACTGACTGAAATATATCAAATCACATAAGAATGGATACCTTTATTCCCACCTTTCCTATAAATAAAGTCTGTATTCCTCATTTCTGCGGTACAAAAAATACTGTAAAGAGTGGTCAAAGGATAAAAATATCTCTACCCCTAATATGATATATGATATATGAATGGGAGAAAAGCCCCCCCCCCGCGCTTATATTTACTTAGGAACCAGGGGGCAAAATTGTCCGAACCTTTATTTTATTATTTTAGATTATTTATTATTTTAGTTAGGTTTAAGTCTGACGAGAATAATATTCTACGACTAATAATTCATTTATTTTCAAGCCAATCCATTTACTATCTATTATTTGATTGACCAATCCTTTGTGTTGGAATGGTTGAAAAGTCAAATGTTTTGGCAATTCCTCCTGGGCGGATGAATCAAGATGGTTTTGAATCATAGCTCTAGATTTTTGTTCATCCTTCACTGTAATAATATCTCGAGGTTTGCAGCGATAACTTGGTATATCTACTATACGACCATTAACTAAAATATGTCTATGGTTAACTAATTGGCGGGCTCGAGGAATAGTTGACGCCATACCTAATCGAAAAAGGATGTTATCTAAACGCATTTCGATTAATTGTAGTAAAACCTGACCCGTTGACCCTTTTGCTTTTGCGGCGATACAAACGTATTTAAGTAATTGTCGTTCTGTAAGACCATAATGAAAACGCAATTTTTGTTTTTCTTCTAAACGAATACGATATTGAGATTTTTTACCGGAACGCGATTGATTTCTAAGATCGCTTACGGCTCTAGGCCTTTTACGAGTTAGTCCCGGCAAAGCCCCCAGACGGCGTATTTTTTTGAAACGAGGCCCTCGGTAACGTGACATAAAAACTCCTTATTTCCCTTATTTTATTGAAATTTCATATTAAAACTGAACTAAAGGATAAATATGATAAATGGGGGGCATGAAATATTATACTACAAAGACTAATGAGATGGATTCTCTCCCAGACTTTATTGTATATACAATAATAATGTTTTTCTGGAGAGCTTTAACTTTTCTATTCATAATGGAAAATTTCTCCCACATAATAATATAATCGGCGATTCTTAGAAAAAGGGGGAAGAAGCTTTTTCAATATTCTTTGATGTCAAAAAAACATTATCAATCAAGTAAAAAAATCAAACAAATAATGAAAAGCCAGCTATCGGAGTCGAACCGATGACCATCGCATTACAAATGCGATGCTCTAACCTCTGAGCTAAGCGGGCCTACATAAGAATAACAACCGAAATTGTACATGCGCGGGAATTTAGTAAACTACTCGAATCGTAGTTAGTTTTTTTTATTCTTAGTTATTCAAAATTAATATACATAATTAATATAGAATAGCAAAACAAAAAAGAAAAGAATCGACCGTTCGAGTATCTCAAATTGCATGAGAAAAATGAGAGGGGAAGAGGCATATATAATAAATGTGGTATATATCTATATTGAATTGCGGATACAGAAATGCTAGAATCATTTCGGATTAGACCAAATAGGAGTCTCCGATCGAGATGAAAGAAGATAGACAAGAAATCAAATACAAATAGAAAGACTTTTATAGGAATTCTTTTTTTTTAATAACTTCTACAGTTCCGATAGATTATAAATGAAAGAAAAAAAAAGAATAGCAGCATAATAAGATCGATCTTAATATAAAAAGGGGGGATATGGCGAAATTGGTAGACGCTACGGACTTAATTGGATTGAGCCTTAGTATGGAAACTTACTAAGTGATAACTTTCAAATTCAGAGAAACCCTGGAATTTAAAATGGGCAATCCTGAGCCAAATCCTGGTTTCCAAAAACAAAACAAGGTTCATACATATACATAAAGACGGAATAAAAAAAAAGGATAGGTGCAGAGACTCAATGGAAGCTGTTCTAACAAATGGAGTTGACTACTTTGCTGTGCATTAGTAAAATCTTTTCGTCTAAACTTTAGAAAGGCTAACTTTATATACATATGTATGTGTACTAAAATACTATCTCAAATAATTAATCGCAAATAATTAATGATGGCCTGAATCTGTATTTTTTTTTTTAGTATTATTTATATCTAATATTATTTATATCAAACTAATATTATTTATATCAAAATTGCAATAAAAAAAAAGAATTTTGTTTTGAACCGATTTCAAGTTGAAGAAAGAATCGAATATTAATTGATTAAATTATTCACTCCATAGTCTGATAAATAACTGATTAATTGGACGAGAATAAAG